TTTTTATCCGCCGATCTATTCAATGCTGGAATCAGACCTGCGATTAATGTAGGTATTTCCGTTTCCAGAGTTGGATCTGCGGCTCAAATTAAAGCCATGAAACAAGTAGCTGGTAAGTTAAAATTGGAATTGGCACAATTCGTAGAATTAGAAGCTTTTGCACAATTCGCTTCTGATCTCGATAAAGCTACGCAAAATCAATTGGCAAGAGGTCAACGATTGCGCGAGTTGCTTAAACAATCCCAATCAGCCCCTCTCACTGTGGAAGAACAGATAATAACTATTTATACCGGAACGAATGGTTATCTTGATTCATTAGAAATTCAACAGGTAAGGAAATTTCTAGTTGAGTTACGGGCTTATTTAAAAACGAATAAACCTCAATTCAACGAAATCATATCTTCTACCAAGACATTCACTACTGAAGCAGAAGCCCTTTTGAAGCAAGCTATTCAGGAACAGATGGAACTCTTTTTACTCCAAGAACAAGTATAAAAAAATTGATTAAGAATTTCATAACTTTATAATTTTTTTTTTTTCATAATTCAAATAAATATGCAAGAAATTTGCGTCCAATAGGATTTGAACCTATACCAAAGGTTTAGAAGACCTCTGTCCTATCCATTAGACTATGGACGCTTTTCTTTCACTTTTCACGAAAACTTCGTGAAAAGTGAAAGAAAAAAGAATTCTATAGAATATTTATCGAATAAGAAATTATTTTTAAGAAAATAAAATAGAAGAATAATTAAGACTAAATAATCAATTAAATATTAATAACGAAAAGTAATAGAATTAATATAGAATTTTATAGGATATAAGCGGGTAGCGGGAATCGAACCCGCATCGTTAGCTTGGAAGGCTAAGGGTTATAGTCGACGTTCATTCATAATTTTGTGTGAACGTCTCTAATTCAAAACTGAACGTGAAACTTTTGTTTCATTCAGCTCCTTTACAGAAAAATTTAAGAGATGGAATACATGAAAAAAATGATCCATAACATCTATGTCAGCCTTTCTTTTTATCTGTATTCTTTATATTCTTTATATGAATACATTTCAAACAGCTTGCTTGTTAGATGATCCCCCTAGAAGGTAAAAACAATCTGTTTTTTCTAGTTACTTCGTTCTCTATTTCTATTTGAAAGAATCTTTAGGAAAAGAATAAAATTTCCGTCGAGCTAAAAAAAGGATGTCGATGTTTCTAGTAAACTAGAAACATTCTTTAATAGCTATTTTGCTTCAATCTCTCTTATACAAAACAAAAAAAAAATGGAAGATTTAGTTACGATTCGAAATTAATTTTATATATCTTTCTCCCTGGATCCTTTACTCATATTAAAAAATTGGGATTCTTGATCCAATTCAAAAAACTTATGTTTCATAATTTTAAAAACAATTCTAAATTGTATACAAATTACGATAATGTATATTATTCCTCGAATCGTTCGTTGAGAGGTATAAAGGATTAAAGCCCTTTAATTAAGAAATAAAGTTTTTGATCGTGATATGAATCACGCAAGGGATCCCTTAACTATTAAAGGGTCCGTAGAACGAATCGCACTTTTACCACTAAACTATACCCGCTACAATACCATTATTGTATATAAAAGGATCTTTTGTCGAACAAGGGAATCCGTCAGAATTATGAAATAGGCATAAATTTCTCAAAATAAAAGTGTTGACATGTTTTGGAAGAGCCCCCTAATGAAATTAAGAAAAGGGGGCAAATCTCATTTTTGGATTTTGTTTTTGCTGAAGGTATTTTATTTTGACAGATACATCTCGATAAAATGACTTAATTCATAACACAAATATGCATTGGGCAAGAATCCAAAGTTCCATTCCTTTTTTAGATACGTTACTCGAAAACAAAAGAAGGAGTAATAAAAAATGACTTTTTGATTCTTATAATATAGAACCAAAATGAGATAAGATCAAAAAGTCATTTTTATTTCTGTTTGATCATGCTTAACTTAAATTAATTACAAGTACAAGTTTTTTTTTTTTTCAAATACATTCAAATAAATTAAATCGTTCTTATCTAGGATTCTTGGGAAAAAAAGAGCCATGCCAGTACCTAGCTGGGCTCTGCTTTTATAAAAAAAAACTAAAGTAAAAATAGAATAAAATAAAAATGAATAGTTATTTTAAATATTTAAATATATATCATAATGAATAGCAATCAAATAGAAAAAAAGATATAAGATATAAAGAAGGCTTTTTTTTTTTCAAGTCCTACTTTTTGTTTATCCGATGTAAGATAAACATAATAATTCAATTTTTTGAATTGGGGAGAGATGGCTGAGTGGACTAAAGCGTCGGATTGCTAATCCGTTGTACGAATTTTTGTACCGAGGGTTCGAATCCCTCTCTTTCCTTTTCCATTGATTGATGATTTGGCATTTTTTTTCTTTTGAACTGGTGGAGCTTCTTTTTTTTTTTGTTTTCCTTCCTAGTTTGTTTAATTGTTTTTACTAGTTAAAGATGTAAAATAGATAGAAAAACGAAAAATATTTAAAAATCCAGCACAAGTAAGGAAAAAATATAAAACAAAAAAGATTTTCTTATTCTTCACGTCCTGGATTACGTCCTGGATCATTAGATAGGAATCCGAAAATGAAAAGAGAAACAAAGAAAATCACTATCGTGTAAACAAATAGTTTTAGGGTAAGCATTAGAAAATCTCCAAGATAATTAAAAAAACGACAGAGAAAGAGAATAGATTCTCTTCTATTTCACATTATGTTTCCTTTGATACTAAGTTTCTAAGAAATGCAGTGATTTCGAGGAAAGAAAAAATTAGGAAATTTATTTGTAGTAAGAGTCCAACCTTTATATAACCATTAACCAATAATTACTATTACAAAAAATTTCAATATTGGAATCAAGGATTCACACTGTAAGACTTATCTGATCTTCTAAAATGTTGGTATTTTTATTTTCGAATAAATTCTGATTAGTTCAAATTAAAGATCTCATCGAAAACTTACAGCCGCTTGCCAAACAAAAGCTAAGAGAAAAAAGAATAGGGGTATTACTGGCATAATATCTACAATTGGATTCAAAAAAGCGTAAGCTTCAGGTAATTTCGCCAAGAAAAAACTACTAGAATAAAGGGCAGAGTCAATACAAATACAGACCAAGCTAAAGATATTAAGCATAACAAAAATGTTGTTCTTTAAAAAAAAAAATGAATTGTATTTTTGCTTTTTTTTTTTTTATTATTATATTATTTATTTTAAATTATATTATTATTAGATTAGATATATGATATATTATATGATTTAATTTAAATTGATTATACAAGTATATTAAGAATTCAATAATTTTATTTTAAAATTATATTAAATATTATTAAAGTTAAAGAATATATGATATATATAGATTAATATTTCTATGCTATATCTTTCTATTCTATATTTCTATTCTATAGATTATATCTATCCATATATTATAATAATTTATTAATTATATTATAATAAAATAGAAAATAATTTTCAAAATGGATAAGAATTAAATTTAAATACAACCAATTCAAATAAATATGGATATTCAATTCATATTTCTTTTAATATTTATGAATATAAATGAAAATAATGAGTAAAGTAATCAAACTAAAAAAAAAATTAATCAAATAAGATCAGACCCCCAAACCTTTTTTGATTTGAACTTATTATCCTGTTCAAAATATTTTCATTCAGAAATCCAAAATAGAAGAAATGATACTTTTATACAATATCTTAACTTAATCCATGTAATGATCAATAAATTCAGTTTAATTCGATATTCGATATCTATGCATATCAAAATCCTAGTCCCAGCAACAATTTATCCTATAGAATAAATAAGTTTATACTTGGAATTGACGAAGAACCAATAATAGTATTTATTAGTGTCGAATCGAAAATGGGGCGTGGCCAAGCGGTAAGGCAGCGGGTTTTGGTCCCGTTATTCGGAGGTTCGAATCCTTCCGTCCCAGATAATATTTATTCATGTTCATGAGGTATACCAATTTGGATACAAATTGTATTGTATATCCGAATAAAGATTACCCCCCCCTTTTTTTTTTTTCTCATTCGTCTCTAATCTAAAGTGAGTCACTTATGAATATTCATAAGCGACTCGATTTTTTTGTCTTTTTTATTCTAAATTCTAATATAAAAATTATTATTAATTTAATTGGGGATAATTGTATAAATATTATTAGAAATATATTAAATATATTGATTGAATAAATGACTATCCACGATTTCAGAATTCAGAATCAATTAAATACCAGATCTAAACTAAAAAAAATGCTATGGTAAAAAATCGTTTTAAACGATGTGGGAAAAAGCACCGTGGATTCTGACATCCGCCATTATTTCTAGTAGATTAGAAGATATTCTATATGTTATTTATCTAAATTATATAAATAAATCGGCTGGCTTGGCTCGACATTGTTTGTTCTGTTCCAATAGAACTCATTGTTTGGGGGATAGGAGAGGGATTTATGATGAAATTTGAAAAAAAAAAGAATTTGACATCCTAATCATAATCTGATACATAAACAAAATTTTGAATTTGATAGGAATCGGAGCCGTACGAAAATCAAACTTCTTATACGTTTCTAGGGGGTATATTGTTCATCTATATCTACCCCAATGATCCGTTGTTTATCGAATCTGATCTTTGATCTCGAAGAGATCTTTGGAAAGTGGGTTTTTACGATCCACTAAAGAATCTAACCTATTGAAATATTCCCATTATTCTAAATTTCCCTGAACAAGGCGCTCAACCTACAGGAACTTTTATGGAACTTTGCCCAAATCAACAAATCTAATTCAATTAATGAAAATGAAGAGGTTGTTAATAATAATAACTTCGATTATATTATATATTATAGATTTCTAGAACTCTTTTCCCCCGTTCTCTTGTTTTCTTCATACCTCAACCTAATTTTTGATTTCTTGTTCTTTATCATAGAATGCTGTTTTCTATAACCACAAAAATAGATTTCTTTTGATCTTACAAATCAAAATAAAATACAAATAATAGGTTCTAATATATGAAAAAATAAATGAATAATCACTCAATGAAGTTTCATTGAATGACTATTCATCTATTATTTTATATTTCTATATACTTTCATCTAAATAGAGGAAAAAAGCTCTATTTTAAACGGATATGGATAAAAACATTCAAAGTTGGCATAATAGTGATCATTCTAGTTACAGCAATTTTGATTATTTAGTGGATGGCAGGAACATACCGAATTTACTAGCTGATAAAACTTTTTTAGTTAGGGATAGTAAGAGGAAGAGTTATTCCATATATTTTTCTATTGAAAATTACATTTTGGAGATTGACAATGATCATTCTTTTCTAAATGAACCAGAAAGTTTGAAGAATGGTTCTAAGAGTAATAATGATCATAACATGGATGATATTAAATCTAATTGGAATAATAACATTAATAGTTGCATTGAGAATTATCTTCGTTCTCAAATCTGTATTGATAGTTACATTTTAGGTGATAGTGTCAAATACAATGACAGTGATTTTAATAGTTACATTTTTGGTAAGGTCAGCAATAGTGGTGAAAGCAAGAGTACTAGTATAATAACTAGCACGAATGATCCAAATGCTAGTTATTTAGAAAGTTCTAATGATTTCGACGATACGCAAAAATATAAACATTTATGGATTGAATGCGAAAATTGTTATGGATTAAATTATAAGAAATTTTTGAAATCAAAAATGAATATTTGTGAACACTGTGGATATCATTTGAAAATGAGTAGTTCAGATAGAATCGAACTTTTGATTGATCCAGGTACGTGGAATCCTATGGATGAATACATGGTCTCTGTGGATCCCATTGAATTTCATTCGGAAGAAGAACCTTATAAAAATCGTCTTGATTCTTATCAAAAAAGGACAGGATTAATGGAGGCAGTTCAAACAGGCACAGGTCAACTAAACGGTATTCCTTTAGCAATTGGTATTATGGATTTTCAGTTTATGGGGGGCAGTATGGGATCCGTAGTGGGTGAGAAAATAACCCGGTTGATCGAATATGCTACCAATCAACGTTTACCTCTTATTTTAGTATGTGCGTCCGGAGGAGCACGTATGCAAGAAGGAAGTTTGAGCTTAATGCAAATGGCTAAAATATCTTCTGCTTTATATGATTATCAAATCAATCAAAAGTTATTCTATGTACCGATACTGACATCTCCTACTACAGGTGGGGTGACGGCTAGTTTTGGCATGTTGGGGGATATCATTATTGCTGAACCAAATGCTTACATTGCATTTGCGGGTAAAAGAGTAATTGAACAAACGTTGAATAAGGAAGTGCCCGAAGGTTCACAATCGGCTGAATTTTTATTCCAAAAGGGCTTATTTGATTCAATCGTACCACGGAATCTTTTAAAGGAGGTTCTAAATGAGTTATTTAAGTTGCATGGTTTCGTTCCTTTGACTCAAAATGAAAAATCAAGCAGACTTTAAAATGATTTTTTTTTTTCGCGAGTGAGTAGTTATAGTTATTTAGATTTAGTTTCTTGGAATCCAATAAAGATAAGAATTAAAGTCAAAATACAAAGAAAAGTAAAGAATTGAATTCATTTTTTTGGAAAGATAGAGGAATTAATTAAATAAAATATAAGCTATTTATTCTTATATTATTATTATTAGATTTTGTACTTTATGATTCTGAATAAATGTTATAAATTTTTTCGTTTATTATATTCTATGACTTTTGATGTATACTCAAATACTCAATATATTGAGTAATATATATTAGATATTTAATTATTATCTATCTATTAATATATGTTGATTTAGCTATACTTAGTATAAGTCTATATAAATTAATTCTAGTGATTATAGACTATCTTTATTACAATATAATAATAATAAAAATATTAATTTAACAATTAACAAAAAAGAACAGGTACAAATATAAAATTGAGGTACCCATTTTATGATAAACTTACCTTCCGTTTTTGTGCCTTTAGTGGGCCTAGTCTTTCCGGCAATTGCAATGGCTTCTTTATTTCTTTATGTTCAAAAAAATAAGATTTTTTAGATATGGGCAGTTGGGACAAATCTCATATATTTTTTTAGATAAATTCAAATTTATTTCCTTGGATTTTTTATTTGGTTCCATGTTTTAATAATAATAACTTAATAATTAAATATTCTATTAACAAAATCTATTTGTTTAACAAAATAAAAAAAAAAACACACACACACAAAAGGAAAATACTAATATCATATAAGCCTTAACTTAAAAGGGGTTTGAATTTAATTTAATATATATCTAATCTAAAATATATCTCATCTAAATACAATTTTAAATTAATCTAACAATCAATAAAAAAGAACAGGTACAAATATCAAATTGAGGTACCCATTTTATGATAGACGTTTTTGTTCCTTTAGCGGGCCTAGGATTAATTTTAATGGCTGGGTTATTGGTTTATGTTCAACAACAAATTTCTTGGGGGTCTAGACACCTTATGCGTCGCTTCGCAGAAGACGCATGGCTCTACACCGTACCAGGGGCCCGAAAACCAATCAATTTCTTCTGGGCTTCTTTCACTCTTTTAGGTTCATTAGGAGTTTTAGTTATTTCAGCTTCCAGTTATTATGGTCGGAATTTTTTCTCTTTCAATTCGGACGAATTTCTAGTTCCTTTTTTGCCACAAGGGGTCACGCTGACTTTCTATGGAATTTCAGGTCTTTTTGTAAGTTTTCATTGGTGGCTTCTAATTTTGTGGAATGTGGGTAGTGGTTATAATCTTTACGATAAAAAAAATGGAATGGTATGGTTTTTTCGTTACGGATTTCCCGGAGAAAATCGTCGTATTCTTTCCAAAGTCCGTGTGGAAGATATTCTGGCCCTTCAATTTTTCGATAACCCAGAACCTCGTAGTGGTGTCCTTTATATGCACACCAGAGAACAGGGGGACATTCCCTTGACTCTTGTTGATGATTATTATGATAGGACTCCGCGCAACATTTTACAAACAGCTTGGGACTTGTCTGCATTCTTGGATGTACCATTGGAAATAATTGTATAAAAAAAAAAAGCGAGAATAGATGATCCATTTCTATGAAACAATTCGAAATGGATATATATGGGTTCTATTACTGGTAATAGAACTTATGCTTGATAGAAAGATTATTATCATATATAGTTGACAAATGAGATGAAGCTGAGTTCATTAAAGACGACAAATGGCAAAAAAGAAAGCATTCACTCCCCTTCTATGTCTTACATCTATAGTCTTTTTGCCCTGGTGCATCTCTTTGATATTTAATAAAAGTCTGGAATCTTGGGTTACAAATTTGTGGAATACTAAAGAATCCGAAATTTTCTTGAATCTCATTCAAGAAAAAAGTATTTTAAAGAAATTCATAGAGTTCGAGGAACTCTTCCTTTTGGATGAAATGCTAAAGGAATCTCCGGAAACACATTTAGAAAATGTTCGTATCGGAATCTACAAAGAAACCGTCGAATTGATCAAGACGCACAACCAAGATTTTATCCATATGATTTTGCACTTTTCGACAAATCTAATATATTTCCTTATTCTAAGTGGTTATTCTATTCTGGGTAATCAACAACTCATTATTCTTAACTCTTGGGTTCAAGAATTTATATATAACTTAAGTGACACGATAAAAGCTTTTTCTATTCTTTTAGTAACAGATTTATGTATAGGATTCCATTCGACTCATGGTTGGGAACTAATGATTGGTTCTGTCTATAAAGATTTTGGATTTACTCAGAATGATCAAATTATATCTGGTCTTGTTTCCACTTTTCCAGTCATTTTAGATACAATTTTTAAATACTGGATTTTCCGTTATTTAAATCGGGTATCTCCGTCGCTTGTAGTGATTTATCATTCAATGAATGACTGAGAAAATGATCCAACGGGACAATTATAAAGTTTGTTTTTTTTTTTATAAAAGCTAAACATTCAAAATTTTACTTATTCTTTTTTTCTTTCTACTCGTATTCTTCCTAGATTCTAGGAAAATTATTTCAGTAAATAGCAAAATCGTGGATGGGGAACTATGCCAGTAACCTACCAAATCTTATTGTAGAAAATTTCAGGATCAATGATTGGACCATGCAAACTAGAAATGCTTTTTCTTGGATAAGGGAAGAGATTACTCGATCCATTTCCGTATTGCTCATGATATATATAATAATTAGAGCACCCATTTCAAATGCATATCCCATTTTTGCCCAGAAGGGATATGAAAATCCGCGAGAAGCTACCGGCCGTATTGTATGTGCCAATTGCCATTTAGCTAATAAGCCCGTAGATATTGAGGTTCCACAAGCGGTACTTCCCGATACTGTATTTGAAGCAGTTGTTCGAATTCCTTATGATATGCAAGTGAAACAAGTTCTTGGTAATGGTAAAAAAGGGGCTTTGAATGTAGGGGCTGTTCTTATTTTACCCGAAGGTTTTGAATTGGCACCTCCCGATCGTATTTCGCCCGAAATTAAAGAAAAAATAGGTAATCTGTCTTTTCAAAGCTATCGTCCCACAAAAAAAAATATTCTTGTTGTAGGCCCCGTTCCTGGTCAGAAATATAGTGAAATTACCTTTCCTATTCTTTCTCCGGATCCCGGAACTAACAAAGATGTTCACTTCTTAAAATATCCTATATACGTAGGCGGAAACAGGGGGAGGGGTCAGATTTATCCCGACGGAAGCAAGAGTAATAATAATGTTTATAATGCTACAGCAACTGGTATAGTAAACAAAATTATACGAAAAGAAAAAGGGGGATACGAAATAACGATAGTGGATGCATCGGATGGACGTGAAGTGATTGATATTATACCTCCAGGACCAGAACTTCTTGTTTCAGAGGGGGAATCTATCAAACTTGATCAACCGTTAACGAGTAATCCTAATGTGGGTGGATTTGGTCAGGGGGATGCAGAAATAGTGCTTCAAGATCCGTTACGTATCCAAGGTCTC